CACATTAATAGTTGCATTGACAGTTATCTTCAGTCTCAAATCTGTATTGATAGTTACATTGTAAGTGGTAGTGACAATTACAGTAACAATTACATTTCTAATTCCATTTGTGGTAAAAGTGGAAATAGTAGTAAAAAAGCCGGAAGGAGTATACGACAAAGTTCTACTAATCTGGATGTAACTCAAAAATACAAGCATTTGTGGGTTCAATGCGAAAATTGTTATGGATTAAATTATAAGAAATTTTTTAAATCAAAAATGAATCTTTGTGAACAATGTGGATATCATTTGAAAATGAGTAGTTCTGATAGAATCGAACTTTCGATCGATCGGGGTACTTGGGAGCCTATGGATGAAGACATGGTTTCTCTGGATCCCATAAAATTTCATTCGGAGGAGGAGCCTTATAAAAATCGTATCGATTCTTATCAAAGAAAGACAGGATTAACCGAGGCTGTTCAAACAGGCATAGGGCAATTAAACGGTATTTCCGTAGCAATAGGGGTTATGGATTTTCAGTTTATGGGAGGTAGTATGGGATCCGTAGTCGGGGAGAAAATTACCCGTTTGATTGAATATGCTACTAAAGAATTTCTACCTCTTATTATAGTGTGTGCTTCCGGAGGGGCACGTATGCAAGAAGGAAGTTTGAGCTTGATGCAAATGGCTAAAATATCTTCTGCTTTATATGATTATCAATCAAATAAAAAGTTATTCTATGTACCAATCCTTACATCTCCTACTACTGGTGGGGTGACAGCCAGTTTTGGTATGTTGGGGGATATCATTATTGCCGAACCCAATGCCTACATTGCCTTTGCGGGTAAAAGAGTAATTGAACAAACATTGAATAAAACAGTACCCGAAGGTTCACAAGCGTCTGAGTATTTATTCCAGAAGGGTTTATTCGATCTAATCGTACCACGTAATCCTTTAAAAGGCGTTCTGAGTGAGTTATTTCAACTTCACACTTTCTTTCCTTTGAATCAAAATTAGAACATTAAGTCCATTATTTTGAGCAAACAAGTAATTTGTTTATCGGAATACAAGTGAAATTGAGACGAATGGGTTTTCTTTGTTGACATAAGATCTAATTGTATAACGAATCAAAAGTCACATAAAATCGGAAATCTGACCCTTTTTCTATATTCCTGATTTTTGATCAAGAAGTCTCTATTAACAAGATAAAAGATGAAATTCTTTTTTTCGTGAAATTAGGCAAATAAAAAAATCTTCTTCTCGTCATCATATCATATATATATAATTAAATTAAAATCTAGAAAATATAGTATAGAATTTTTTATCTTTCTATAGCGTACGATAATCCTATTTTGACTAAGAATCCCTGCTGGATGGGATTCTAACAAACCCTTGAATCAATCAATATAAATAGAATCTAATTCATTAAAAAAACTTTTTGCTTAGTGAATGAAATTCGAAGACAAGAGCAAAAAACGAAGAAAATAATATCTCATCCATATCCTCTCAAATTTTTCATGTAGAAAGATGAAAAACTACATTATATACTCACTTAGACTTAGATAGTAGATACTTATATTATTTTTAATTAATAATTAATTCTTAAATTAATTATTTTAATATTAATAAAAATATTAAGTAGTAATAATTCCAATTTAGAATTATCAAATTATAATCAAATCAAATATCAAATAATATATTATATAATATAAATATATATATAAGTAAATAATAAGTAAGATATAAGTATAATAAATAATAAATAAATTTAATATAAATTATATAAGATATATAATAAAATATAAGTAAGATCTTTATATATTATATAATAAGATATCTTTATATCTTTATATTATAATTATAAATAATATAATATTATTATTATATAAATACTAATACTAATAATAATAACAGGTACAAATAGTAAATCGAGGTACCCATTCTATGACAACTCTTAATTTTCCCTCTGTTTTGGTCCCTTTGGTAGGCCTAGTATTTCCGGCAATCGCAATGGCTTCTTTATTTCTTCATGTTCAAAAAAACAAGATTTTTTAGAGCCGAGGGCGCAAAATATTATTTTTTTTTTTTCAAAACTGACACTTGTATCATAACACAGATATCCATTTAGCTAAATATGGTATAAGAGGCTTCCGTCGAAATCTCCCCAAAATGCTATTAGCTAGTATAGACCCGAATCGGCGAATAGCTGAACTGTAAAGTTGGTCTATCTATATACATGTGGCTATCTTTAGTGAGTCATACGAAGGGTGTGTTATTAGTTTAGATCTAACCAATTTAATGAATTACTCCTAAAGGTTCACATCAAACTAGTGCTAGTTGATGCGAGTTACTTCGGAAATAAACGGACTAAAGGAAAATTCATTTAGGGTATTCTCTCAATTCCAAAAAAAGCAACCGGATCAAGTATGAGTTGTCGATCAGAACATATATGGATAGAACCTATAACGGGGGCTCGAAAAACAAGTAATTTCTGCTGGGCTGTTATCCTTTTTTTAGGTTCATTAGGATTCTTGTTGGTTGGAACCTCGAGTTATCTTGGTAGAAATTTGATATCTTTATTTCCGTCTCAGCAAATAGTTTTTTTTCCACAAGGAATTGTGATGTCTTTCTATGGGATCGCGGGTCTTTTTATTAGCTCCTATTTGTGGTGCACAATTTCGTGGAATGTAGGTAGTGGTTATGATCGATTTGATAGAAAAGACGGAATAGTGTGTATCTTTCGTTGGGGATTCCCTGGAAAAAATCGTCGGGTCTTCCTCCGATTTCTTATAAAAGATATTCAGTCCGTCAGAATAGAAGTTAAAGAGGGTATTTATGCTCGTCGTGTCCTTTATATGGATATCAGAGGCCAGGGAGCCATTCCATTGACTCGTACTGATGAGAATTTTACTCCACGGGAAATGGAACAAAAAGCTGCTGAATTGGCTTATTTCTTGCGCGTACCTATTGAAGTATTTTAAGAAATCAGCTGAGAAATTAATGCTTTCTCGTGGGAGGGCAAACAAGCAAGAATCCTCTTTTTCTATAACATAACTTAATTGAGGTTTCTTCAGAACATTCATTCGAGTCAAAGCAGACATATATATATGGAACAAGTATAAAAAAACCTTTTTGGGGGATCTTTTATATGTATCGAAATATACACATACACAACTCAATTATATTATATTTATATATATATATAAATAAAAAAATAAGTTAAATAAAAAAATAAGAAAAAAAGAAAATCTCATAATCAACCATTTCGAAATAAGGAAATTCCCCCCTTTTTAGTTGTTGGAATTGAAACTTTAGATTCAGATAGATGGTATCTTGTAATTTTTTTGAAGCTTCTTTTTAGACTTTTAGTGCTCCTTAATGACGAAAAATTTGGATCTCTTATAATGTAGCCAATTTATTTATGTCGTTTTTTGTCACTCATTTTTCACAATATTTTTCAGAAAATTACCTCAATTATTCTATCGATGACTACTCATAGTCAGTTAAATTTTTTCGAAATATTAGAGGTTTTTTTTATATAATGATAATGATAGAAAAGGAGTTCTTTATGTCTCAAAATCTGAATACTATTCATATTCATTATTTAAAGTGGTTTTTCCGGGCGTTCATCGAAAAGAGATATATGCTTCGAATTTGACTGATTGAGATATAGGGAAACAATTTTTATTATAATTTATATTTAATTTAATATTTTTATTTATTATTCATATATATTCATTCGAATTTTTCATCTATGTTCCGTATTTTTTTCTAGATTCAAGGCCTAACCACGAAATCACAAATAAAAAAGAGTGAATAGATTCATAGGTTTGATAACTTATAATAGAACTGATGCCTGAGAGAAATATTAGATTACATAGAGTCGACGAATGAGATGGGTTCATTAACAATTCACAGATGAAAAAATGGCAAAAAAGAAAGCATTCACTCCTCTTTTATATCTTGCATCTATAGTATTTTTGCCCTGGTGGATTTCTCTCTCCTTTCAAAAAAGTCTGGAATCATGGGTTACTAATTGGTGGAACACTAGGCAATCCGAAACTTTTTTGAATGATCTTGAAGAAAGGAGTATTCTAGAAAAATTCATAGAATTAGAGGAACTCCTCTTCTTAGAAGAAATGATCAAGGAATACTCGGAGACACATCTACAAAACCTTCGTATAGGAATTCACAAAGAAACAATCCAATTAATCAAGATACACAACGAGGGTCGTATTCATACGATTTTGCACTTCTCGACAAATATAATATGTTTCATTATTCTAAGTGGTTATTCTATTTTGGGTAATAAAGAACTCGTTATTCTTAACTCTTGGGCTCAAGAATTCCTATATAACTTAAGTGACACAATAAAAGCTTTTTCTCTTCTTTTATTAACTGATTTATGTATCGGATTTCATTCGCCCCATGGTTGGGAACTGATGATTGGCTTTGTCTACAAGGATTTTGGATTTGTTCATAATGATCAAATTATATCTGGCCTTGTTTCCACTTTTCCAGTCATTCTAGATACAATTTTAAAATATTGGATTTTCCGTTATTTAAATCGCGTATCTCCGTCACTTGTAGTGATTTATCATTCAATGAATGACTGAAAAATTTTCTACCTAATCCAATTATAATGTTTCTTTCTTTGCAGTTGTACATAAGCAAAGCATTGAAAATCGCTTTCTATTTCTACCCATCCCGGAGATTTATCCTATATTCCTATATATATTAATCGCGTCAAAACAAATTATTCCAGTAAATAACAGAATCGTGGATAGGAAACTCCATTAGTGACCTACCCAAATTTATTGTATAAATATATTTTCGGGATCAATGGTTGGACCATGCAAACTAGAAATACTTTTTCTTGGATAAAGGAACAAATTACTCGATCTATTTCCATATCGCTCATGATATATATCATCACTCGTACATCCATTTCAAATGCATATCCGATTTTTGCACAGCAGGGTTATGAAAATCCACGAGAAGCGACTGGACGGATTGTATGC